GTTCCACTCTGCAAGAACTCCGAATCATTCTCTTGAAGCTCATCCTCTTTATGAGAAATGATCCGTTTGCCCCGAAATGACCCAGTCCAATAGGGAAATCCCAATTCAGTGGGCCTTTCGATACAATCAAATAGATTGCCGCAAGGGCGCCATATTCTAGGAGCCCAAACTATGTGATTGAATAAATCCTCCTCTATCTGTTGCGGATCGAGGGCCCCTTCTTCAAACTCCGATTCGTATTTTTCATATAGAAATCTCTGATCAACGATAGAACAAGATCCATTTTGCATCATATCTAACTGATTCCTTGGTTCGGACCGAAGAAGTAATGTCACTCGATTATTATCAAACTGACTGCAATCTTTTTCTGTCCGTGAGGATCCCGCCAGAGCCAGAGCGCCTTCTACTTCTAATAGTAATAATAGTAAGAGGCCATGAACTAGATCAGAATCATTCTCAATGAATCCATAAGAAGTGATCCAATTCTTTTCATTGGGTCTGGATGAAGACCAAAGATCTTGAGCGACCGATCCGGCAGAACAACTCAAAAGATAAAGAAGTATCGTTAATTTCTTCATGCTCGTTCCAAGTTCGAAGTACCATTTGTACAAATCAGAATCCCCTCCCTTACATGAATTCTTCTTCATATAGATAGATATAGGATCTATGGGGCAATTACTTAGAAGTACATTTTGTGCAACAGCCCTTCCTATCTGATAGAAAAGGATCCCATGATCCTGAACCGATCTTATCTGGGATCGAAAATCCCAAGTTTTTCTATGAAGAGCTGATCTAATTGTATTAGTTTCTATAATGGATTTCTTCTGTGTAATACTAATTGATAGGGCCTCATTGATAAGTGCTACAAGATCTCGCGCATTGGAACCCATGGTTATGGACCCGAATCCGTTAGTATGGAACATCCTCTTTTCCAAGTGAAATCCCCTAGTATATGAAAGAATGAAAAAGTGCTTTCGTTGTTGTGGAAGAAGAAGCCTTCGTATCTTAATGCATGTATTTAATTTATTCGGAGCTATTAGAGCGGGATCCACTTTTTGGGGAATATGAGTCGAAGCAATAACAAGAATCTTTCCAGTGGAACATCTTTCACAATCCCTGGAGAGATAGTTCTCTAATAGACCGAGGGATAAGTAATTCGACTCATTCACATGCAGATCATGAATGTTTGGAATCCATATTATGCAAGGAGACATTGCTTTTGCTAATTCGAATTGAAGGGTGATATCAAATCGGTCTATTTTTGGCGTCATATACATAGTTAGCAGCTCCGTATCAATATCAAGGTCATCATCACTACCATCAATATAAATATCGTCACTATCATCAATATTGGTATCGTCACTATCATCACTATCATCAATAGGATAACCTTTAGGCTTGTCATCCAGGAACTTGTTCGGAAATACCGTAATGAGAGGAACATAGGAGTTTGTCGCTAGGTATTTGACCAAACAGGATCGTCCAGTTCCTATAGAACCTATCACTAAAATACCTCTAGAAGGGGATAGGACTAAGCGGAGCGAAAAGGGAGGAGATGGGGAATGAAAACTATTAGCCCCGCACGAGGTTTGTGAATAAGCGATTGTCTGATAATGAGCAAGGAATATCCGTCTTTCTGCTAAACAGGATCTATTGAACTCATAATTCATTAGATCCTTTTTATGAATGTCAACTAAGTATCGTAAGGAAATTGATCCCGGTTGTTCAATCATTTGATAACCAGAGTCATTCTTTGATAAATGATCACTATAAGTCAGATTCAATAGAATTTTATCAATCCTTTTTTCTGTCGTTAAGGTGGAGAACTGAACCAAGAATTCTCTTTCTTCATCATCAATCGAATCACTGTTCGCGACCCAGAATTCTATTTTCTCATCAATCCAATCACCGTTCACGTTTTTTCTTTTTCTTATCAATGAATAGATCTCTTTACTTGTACGACTTAGATGTCTCGTATTTCTCGAAAAAATGATTCGATTGATGGGATTTGGTATGATACTTACAAGATCAATGAGATTGATCTTCCAATATTTCTTCTTAGAACGTATTGATTTGACCCCATAAGCACCACCCAATAGCATGTTGCCACCAGAAGCAGAACCCCGTATTTCTTCCAGAGAATCTCCTAATTGTTCCAGAACAACTAGAAAGAGATTCTTTAACCAGAAAGAATTCAGTTCAGATGTAGGATACCTATCCAGAAGTTTTCGAAATTCCATCATGTATGATGGAATCATCAAAGATTTGATCTTTTCTAACTCTGTCTGTAACTCGCTAGAGGCTCGGGAAACAAAGAGAAGATGTATACGAACGAGATATCCAGCAACAAGAAGAAGGAAAAAGATTGAATAGAGGAACTCCCGAGCATTTGTTGATCTCAGATGTGCCCATATCGATGGAATGGGTGACTCATTCTTTCGATGAATCATTTCTTCGGACAGAAGAAGATTCTGTAAACATTGACTCGAAATCTCACTTA